GGTCTTTCAACTAAGCAACCGTTTTCAAATATGTATGAAGTAGTAACATTTTTTTGAACTGGCGTAGACACGAACAAATAAAAAAAGAAGAGGAAACAAAATAGAATTTGTTTCTTTTGTATACTTTAATACACAATACCCATCGTTTCTTTTGTATACTTTATATACATAAAACATAATTACATAATTAGTAAGGGGTATATCTCCGACACTTAGATGGATAAGTATGTATCATGATCTATACTATAAATACTGAATATGGATGTTGACCCATATCAATTAATTTGTAGAATATATACTCATACAAATTACTCATGTGCCAGGAACCAGATTTGAACTGGTGACACGAGGATTTTCAGTCCTCTGCTCTACCAGCTGAGCTATCCCGACCATTCACGACGCATCATCCTCATATTATTTTAATATAGGACTTGGGTCTATGTCAATTAAAAAAACGAAAAGATATTACAAAGTATTATCCAGGCCCTTGTAGAATTTCTTGTATCTTCAAAAATAAAACTTTGTAAGTTTCAATACAGTACAAATAATGATATGTATTGTTAATTATTCAAATTTAATACATTATTCAAAGATGCTGATTTACATTTGTACACGTATCATTATCATATATATCACACACAAGGCTTGTGATAAGAAAATATTTTTCTGCTCAGATAGGTTTGTGAAAGAGTAGAGTGAGAATGACTGAGAAACATAACCAATTTCGAGTCGATAATAAAATGAGAAGATAAATAATTAGGGAGGCAACGAGGCAACCAGGTCTTTTTGGGGATAGAGGGACTTGAACCCTCACGATTTCTAAAGTCGACGGATTTTCCTCTTACTATAAATTTCATTGTTGTCGATATTGACACGTAGAATGGGACTCTATCTTTATTCTTATCCGATTAATCAATTCTTAAAAAGATCTATCAGATTAGGATGGAGTGAATGATTTGATCAACGACTATTTTTCATCTAAATAGATATATAAAAATTATAGAACCGGTTGGAGTCGTCATTAATCATTTTTAATCATTTGGCGATAGTATTTCAGTTAAGTATACATATACTTATAGGTTTCATCGGTTTCATCCTTTCGGAAGTTTCGATGGAAGGATTCCTTTACGAACACAATGCCGCCAACTCCATTTGTTAGAACAGCTTCCATTTAGTCTCTGCACCTATCCTTTATTTATTCTCGCTTTCTGAAACCCTTGTTTGTTTTCATAAAACGGGATTTGGCTCAGGATTGCCCATTTTTAATTCCAGGGTTTCTCTGAATTTGAAAGTTATCACTTGGTAGGTTTCCATACCAAGGCTCAATCCAATTAAGTCCGTAGCGTCTACCAATTTCGCCATATCCCCCCTTTTTTTGTGATGTGATTAGGATCACATCATGATGCCGTTTACCCCTTTTCGTTCATTTCCATTTTTATTATGCTGGAACCGTGGAATTCATTAGATATCGATTCCTGTATTGAAAAGTGTTTGCTCCTATTTGATTTCGTATCTATCTTCTTTCATCTCGATTGTAAACCATACTTGGTCCAATCAGAAATTCAATATAGATATATACCACATAACATATATCTATTATAATATATATATTATACTTATACATGTCCCTATTTCTATCATTTTTAGTGTGCAATTTTTAATACTTGAACGGTCGATTCTTTTTTTTTTTCGTCTTAGGTTTCGCCTTTCCGAATGAAACCATAGGAATGTTTCATTATGATCTGGATTGCACTTTTCTCTTTTTATTATTTATTAGGGTCTTCCCTAATAAATAATAAAAAAAAACGACAAAGGGCAATTTAGTAATTTCAAATTTCATTAATAGCCATAATTAATCAATTAATTATTCCGTTAATTTCGAATTAGTTATCAATTAGTTATCAATGAGTTATTAATGAATATTAATGAAATAGGAAATTCTTTTTTATTATATAAATTATATATTTTCGATTTCAAATATATATAATAATTAATTATATTAAAATTATATTAATTAAAATTAATAATATAATAATAATATTTTTAGAATATATTATACGATTCTAACTTAATTACTAGAACTTAATTACTAGATTATAATTACTAGATTATATTACTAACTTTAGTTACCAAATTCTATTTCAAATTCGAAATATAACTAAATATATAGAAATATAAAACTATGTACTAAAATATTTTATTTTTATTTTTTATATAGTCATTATATAGTAAAATATCAAAAAAAAATATTAAAAAAATAGTAAATTAAATATGGATATACTAAAAAAATCTTAGTATCTAATTAAACAAATTAAGATATTTATTATTGATAAACATATATTTGAGAAATAGATCTCAATTAATAGATCAAAATGAAATGTTTTTGGAAATTAGATTTTCCATTCTTATTCGTTTCTAACGTTGAATTTTTTTACATTTATATCATATTTCTTATGAAATAGCTAAGAATAAAAAGTTAAGATCTTAGTAGCAGTAGTTTACTAAATTAGTATACGTGTACAATTTATATTATGCGAGCCCGCTTAGCTCAGAGGTTAGAGCATCGCATTTGTAATGCGATGGTCATCGGTTCGATTCCGATAGCCGGCTTTTCTCCATTTGTTTTTTTTTAGATAATTGATAATATGAAATCAAAGTGAAAAGCTTCTTTGACCTTTCCTAAAGGTCACCGAGCCCTTTCTATTATTTCATAGAAACTTCCAATTATGAATAAAAATTGGAGTTGGAGGGGTTTGGTCTCTGTAAGAACAAATCAATCAAGAAAAGAGCCCTTACATTTTTTCTATTATTTCAAATTCTTTTTCTTTTTTATTTATATAATTTTTTATTTATATAATACAATTATATATATAATACAATTATATATATAATATTTATATACAATAAGGTCCGGATATTGATACAATTCCTCTAATTATTCTTTGTAATACTTCAGTAAATTTCGCTTCATTTATCATATTTTAGTTTAGTTTTAATTTTGGTTTATGAAATTTCATAAAAAAAAGGAGTCTTTATGTCGCGTTACAGAGGACCTCGTTTCAAAAAAATCCGCCGTCTGGGGGCTTTACCGGGGCTAACTAGTAAAAAGCCTAGAGCCGGAAACGATCTTCGAACCCAATCGCGCCCCGGCAAAAAATCGCAATATCGTATTCGTTTAGAAGAAAAACAAAAATTGCGCTTTCATTATGGTCTTACGGAACAACAATTACTTAAATACGTTCGTATCGCCGGAAAAGCCAAAGGGTCAACAGGTCAGGTTTTACTACAATTACTTGAAATGCGTTTGGATAACATCCTTTTTCGATTGGGTATGGCTTCGACTATTCCTCAAGCCCGCCAATTAGTTAACCATAGGCATATTTTAGTTAATGGTCGGATAGTAGATATACCAAGTTATCGATGCAAACCCAGAGATATTATTACGGTGAGAGATGAGCAAAAATCTAAGGCTCTGATTCAAAATCATCTTGATTCATCCCCCCCGGAGGAATTACCAAAACATTTGACTCTTCACCCATTCCAATATAAAGGATTAGTCAATCAAATAATAGATAGTAAATGGGTCGGTTTGAAAATAAATGAATTACTAGTTGTAGAATATTACTCTCGTCAGACTTAACCCTAACTAAAACAACATAGGGTTCGGCCAATTTTGCCCCCTTTTTTCGCTTAAGTAAAGGGACTGAGTTAAGTTAAGGGGTTTGGTCTGTGGATTTTTATCTCATTCATGGATCTCTAGATCAGTAGGGGATTTTAATTCCTTGTCCATTTTGTCCAGTATTTTCGTACCACAGAAATTAGGATTAGGAATAAAGAATCCATATCAAAGAAAAGATACGGGCTAGCTGTTGGAGTATCCATTCTTATTTGATGCATTGTGGCCAGTAACATTGATGAATTAGGTGAAGGATACGGAAAGAGAGGGATTCGAACCCTCGGTAAACAAAAGTCTACATAGCAGTTCCAATGCTACGCCTTCAACCACTCGGCCATCTCTCCTACATAATGATTATGGCCCAAAAACCGAGTAAATAGTGAGTCATTTATATTAATTTTTTATAGGTATGTACATTCAATTTTCACTATAAAAATGTAACTCTAAAAGTATAAAACTTTTCATCAAAGATAAATCCTTCCTCCGAGGCTCGGGATAAAGATAATTTTTTTTATGAAAAAAATTGTAAAATTTAAATAAAGATATATATCTATTCATGTTTGCGAAGATATCAGCCCTTTATAATATTTATACCGGATTAAATCACTCAATTGGAACGAATCCGCCGATCGATCTATTTTTTTAGACTATGTTTAATGGCTACCTTTATACCACGATTCTATTTAGTTTAAACTATTATTCCATTTTCATAAAAATTAGAAAATCCCTTTCCTGTTTTCTATTTTTCAACAAGAATTCCTTACTTAACCTCTTAACCCATAGATTTATTCCAAATTCATGAACCGCCCTTCGGGTTTTTATATTTGATTGTATGCGTATACCCACTATACACACAACACAAAACAGACGGTATTCCATTTTAATCATAGAATTATTATTCGACTCTTTTTCCTCTTTGGAATCAAAACTTCTCAAATTATCCGAATCTCTAGGAGAAATTCTTTGATTCTTCAACTTCAATGAAATCGGAATAGTTCCCTTCATTTTTCTATTACTACATTTGGATGAAATCTAATCGGATTCAAATATTTTTAATTTTTTATTGATTCCTGTCAAAAATAAACAATTTGAGTAACAAGGGCGTCTTTTTGTTTTAATGAATCCATTTTTACGTTATTTCGTACTGTACAATTCCTTTGTTTGTGGGATCATTTTCTCACGAAAGGAAATTAAAAAAAAAATTATAGAATGGATTAATACACCTATGTCTAGATCTGGGATAAATGGAAATTTTATTGATAAAACCTTTTCAGTTGTAGCCAATATCTTATTACGAATAATTCCGACAACTTCAGGAGAAAAA